ACCAAAAGAGTAAAATAGCACTATATAAAATTATATTCCAACACAAAACAGTTAGACCTTTCTTTGATATATATTTTATTCCTAATTACTGTGTCACGGAAAATACTGAAAGGAAAAGAGTAGACAAGGAATGAAAACCTCCCTCCCGTTCTATGATACCTAAATCGGAGAAAAATCCGGATCAAACTCTTATTTATCTTAACCTTAGGTTAATTTACTTCGACGAAAGGGATCAAAATTGTCCGAACCCTTATGATTTTTTATTTTCTTTTCGTTAGGTTTAGGTCTGGCGCGAATAATATTCTACGACTAGCAATTCATTTATTTTCAAACCGACCCATTTACTATCTATTATTTGATTGACTAATCCTTTATATTGGAATGGTTGAAGAGTCAAATGTTTTGGCATTTCGTCCTGAGAGGATGAATCGAAAGAATTTTGAATCAGAGCTCTAGAGTTTTGTTCATCCCTTGCCGTAATAATATCTCGGGGTTTGCAGCGATAACTTGGTATATCTACTATACGATCATTTACTAAAATATGTCTATGGTTAACCAATTGACGGGCTCCAGGAATAGTCGGAGCCATACCCAATCGAAAAAGGATGTTATCCAAGCGCATTTCAAGTAATTGGAGTAAAACCTGACCTGTTGACCCCTTGGCTTTGCCGGCGATACGAACGTATTTAAGTAATTGTCGTTCTGTAAGACCATAATGAAAACGCAACTTTTGTTTTTCTTCTAGACGAATACGATATTGAGATTTTTTACCGGAACGTGATTGGTTTCTAAGATCACTTCCGGCTCTAGGCCTTTTATTAGTTAGTCCCGGTAAAGCTCCCAGGCGGCGTATTTTTTTGAAACGAGGTCCCCGGTAACGCGACATAAAGACTCCTTATTCTTATTTATATTGAATTCTTATTGATGAAATTTCATTTTACAGAATAAACCTAAACTAAAACTGAACTAAATGATAAATGAAGCGAAGTTTACGGAAGTAGTGTACTTGTACTCTAAAGAATAATTAGATGAATAAATATCCAGACCTTTCTATTCTATATATATATATTCTATATATATTCTATATAAAGATTCTATATAGATAAAAAATAGATAAAAGGGATTCTTTTCATGGCATAGTTGTAAGTTCCTATAAGATAAAAAATAGATTTTTCAATATTATTTGATTTCGTATTTCAAAAGGGCATTCTCAATCATGTAAAAACTCGAAGAAAATAAATAGAGAAAAGCCGGCTATCGGAATCGAACCGATGACCATCGCATTACAAATGCGATGCTCTAACCTCTGAGCTAAGCAGGCTCACATAAGATAAATTCTACCTGCATAGGGATTCAATAAACTATTGTTAGCTATTAATTAATATATTTGCATTCTTGGCGATTCCTATTAGCTAGTCATAATGAATATGACTATCGAAAAAATAGAATATAGAATTGAAAGGAAATATTCAATACTCATACTTATCATAGACCATAGAATATAACGATTAATCTATCAATATATAATTTTAGTTTTTTTCTCACATCACAATTATATAGTACAATTCTATAGTATAGCATTTAATATTAAAAAATATTTGATTCGATCTATTTTTAGATTAAATTATTTTCGTTTTTGCTTTCAAATGATATTTGAAAGTCTTTTTATTACACTTCTATATTTTATTTCATATCATATATATATATATTTTTTTATTTCTAAATATATATATTTTATTTTATTTCTAAATGGAATGATATATATATATATTTTTTTTTATATTTTAAATAATAAATAATTAGAAATTATTGCGCTTTGATTCGTAAAGATGGAAGCTCAGACGAAAAAAAGAATCGACCGTTCAAGTATTCCAAATTGCATGGGAAAAACGAGCAGAAGAGAGACATATATACGTGGTATATCTCCATCTATATTGAATTGCAAATACAGAAATGATAGAATCATTTCTGATTGGACCAAATGCGGGTGCGGGTTTCCTATAGAAGATGAAAGAAGATAGCCAAGAAATCAAAGAGGAGAAAAACTTTTTCGAGATAGGAATCAGTATTTAATGAATTCAACGGTTCCAGTAGAAATGAAATAAAAAAGAGAACGACATCTCAATAAAAATGAGATCCTAATCTCAAAACAAAAAGGGGATATGGCGAAATTGGTAGACGCTGCGGACTTAATTGGATTGAGCCTTGGTATGGAAACCTACTAAGTGAGAACTTTCAAATTCAGAGAAACCCCGGAATTAATAAAAATGGGCAATCCTGAGCCAAATCCTATTTTCCAAAAACAAACAAAGGCCCAGAAGGTGAAAAAAGGATAGGTGCAGAGACTCAATGGAAGCTGTTCTAACAAATGGAATTGACTGTGTTGCATTAGTAGAGGAATCCTTCCATTGAAACTTCCGAAAAGATGAAGGATATACGTATATACATACGTATACGTACTGAAATACTCTATCAAATGATTAATGACGACCTTAATCTA